AAAAACAAAATTGTTTAGAGGCGAGGGCACAAAATCTCATCTATTTTTTTTTAACTGACGCTTGTATCATAACACAGATATCCATTTAGCAAAATTTGGTATATTTGGTATAAGTGGCTTCCGCCGAAAATCTCCCCAAAATGCTATATTCTATCTATTTTCAAATAGACCCAACTCGGCGGATGGCTGAACTGTAAAGTTGGTGTATCTATATACATGTGGCTATCTTTAGTGAGATCATACGAAGGGTATGTTATTAGTTTAGATCTAACCAATTTAATGAATTACTCCTAAAGGTTCACATCAAACTAGTGCTAGTTGATGCGAGTTACTTCGGAAACAAACGGACTAAAGTCAAATTCATTTGGGGTATTCTCTCAATTCCAAAAAAAGCAACTGGATCAAGTATGAGTTGTCGATCAGAACATATATGGATAGAACCTATAACGGGGGCTCGAAAAACAAGTAATTTCTGCTGGGCTGTTATCCTTTTTTTAGGTTCATTAGGATTCTTGTTGGTTGGAACCTCGAGTTATCTTGGTAGAAATTTGATATCTTTATTTCCGTCTCAGGAAATAGTTTTTTTTCCGCAAGGAATTGTGATGTCTTTCTATGGGATCGCGGGTCTTTTTATTAGCTCCTATTTGTGGTGCACAATTTCGTGGAATGTAGGTAGTGGTTATGATCGATTTGATAGAAAAGATGGAATAGTGTGTATCTTTCGTTGGGGATTTCCTGGAAAAAATCGTCGGGTCTTCCTCCGATTTCTTATAAAAGATATTCAGTCCGTCAGAATAGAAGTGAAAGAGGGTCTTTTTGCTCGTCGTGTCCTTTATATGGATATCAGAGGCCAGGGAGCCATTCCATTGACTCGTACTGATGAGAATTTTACTCCACGGGAAATGGAACAAAAAGCTGCTGAATTGGCCTATTTCTTGCGTGTACCAATTGAAGTTTTTTAATAAATGAAGCCGAGAAATGAATGCTTTCTCAGCAGGAGAGCAAAAAAAGAAAGAATCCCCTTTTTCTATAACATAACTTATAACTTAATTGAGGTTTCTTCAAAACATTCATTCGAGTCAAAGCAGACATATATGGAATAATAATAAAATAAAATTTTTCCGGGCATTTATCGAAAGGAGATATGTGCTTCGAATTCGACCAATTGAAATATAGGTAAACAATTTTTTTTATTTATTCATTCGAATTTTTCGTCTATTTCGGTATTTTTTTTCTAGATTCAAGGCCTAACCACGAAATCACAAATAAAAAAGAGTGAATAGATTCATAGGTTCGATAACTTGTAATAGAAGAGATGCATGAGAGAAATATTAGATTACATAGAGTCGACGAATGAGATGGGTTCATTAACAATTCACAGACGAAAAAATGGAAAAAAAGAAAGCATTCACTCCTCTTTTATATCTTGCATCTATAGTATTTTTGCCCTGGTGGATTTCTCTCTCATTTCAAAAAAGTCTGGAATCATGGGTTACTTATTGGTGGAATACTAGGCAATCCGAATTTTTTTTGAATGATATTGAAGAAAAGAGTATTCTAGAAAAATTCAGAGAATTGGAGGAACTCCTCTTCTTAGAGGAAATGATCAAGGAATACTCGGAGACACATCTACAAAACCTTCGTATAGGAATTCACAAAGAAACAATCCAATTAATCAAGATACACAACGAGGGTCGTATTCATACGATTTTGCACTTCTCGACAAATATAATCTGTTTCATTATTCTAAGCGGTTATTCTATTTTGGGTAATAAAGAACTTGTTATTCTTAACTCTTGGGCTCAGGAATTCCTATATAACTTAAGTGACACAATAAAAGCTTTTTCTCTTCTTTTATTAACTGATTTATGTATCGGATTTCATTCGCCCCATGGTTGGGAACTGCTGATTGGCTTTGTCTACAAGGATTTTGGATTTGTTCATAATGATCAAATAATATCTGGCCTTGTTTCCACTTTTCCAGTCATTCTAGATACAATTTTAAAATATTGGATTTTCCGTTATTTAAATCGCGTATCTCCGTCACTTGTAGTGATTTATCATTCAATGAATGACTGAAAAAATTATCTACCTAATCCAATTCCTATTAGAATGTTTCTTACTTTGCAGTTGTACAGAAGCAAAGCATTGAAAATCACTTTAGATTTCTACCCATCCCGGGGATTCATCCTATATTCCTATATATTAATCCAGTCAATTTATTCCAGTAAATAACAGAATCGTGGATAGGAAACTCCATTAGTAACCTACCCCAATTTATTGTAGAAATTTTCGGGATCAATGGTTGGACCATGCAAACTAGAAATACTTTTTCTTGGATAAAGGAACAGATTACTCGATCTATTTCCATATCGCTAATGATATATATAATAACTCGTACATCCATTTCAAATGCATATCCCATTTTTGCACAGCAGGGTTATGAAAATCCACGAGAAGCGACTGGACGTATTGTATGCGCCAATTGCCATTTAGCTAG